ATTAACTTGGTAAAGAGTCGTTAAGAGTGGGTTGGTGTGTGAGTTTTGTTTGGGTAAAATTTTGTTTTGTATTTTTTTTACTAATGCTAAAAAGTGGGTCATATTTTGTGAACCACTCGAATGGTAAATATTTTATGTAAAAGTAGCCTTAACGTTTTTGGGGTTTGGCGTTGGGGGGAGGGGGGGGTTTGAGGGTTGAATTTGTTAGATATTTGTTGTATGTCCGAGAAAACATTAAAAGTTAGTCTTCGATGATTCTTATGTGGATAAATGATACTTATCTCAAAGTCCAGCTAGACTTAGGGCTGATCTTCATGCCTTGACGGCTATGTTGAGTCGTAGCATCCTAAAATTAAAAAATACCAAAGGCACGGGATTACAGTTATGTTGGGCATGGGCTGATTTGACCTGAACCATCGAGATGTCTTATTTAAGGGGAACGTATGGACGGTAACGCATTTGATGGCCCTGAGGTAAGAACCAGATGCCTGATAAAGTTTCATTTTAGTCACCCCCAAGTTTAATGGGCCCGGAGCGAGAAGAGGAGCATTAGGTGGGCGGGTTGTTGATTTCACGGAGGATGGTAGAACTATAGGTTAATGTAGTAGGGGATAGTCATGTGGTAGAGAAAGGTTTATGACTTAATGGTGTATGTCTGATAACACATTTATGTCTAGAAGCATTAATTGAAATGTTTTCTTGAATATCCATGTGTTTATGAGTTACTAGGTTAGGATTAAGTTATGTCCTGATCCATTGATTTATTATACATGCTTATATGCGGGGGGAAAATAATTTAATGTACGATATACATTAATGTTCTATTGTACTATATAATTTTATGTACTGTTCAAGAAGTAGTTTAATTAGAATTTCAGCTTTGGGTGTTGATGGTAGGGAGTGATTCCTTCTTCTTGATGCCTTGAGAAGATGTATGTCTTCATTTCTGGTTTACAAGACCAGGGTAATGATTATACTATCAGGGCATGGGTTTCATTTTAATATCTTGTTTTCGATTAATCCTGAGACGGGTATTAGGATCAGGATAATGGAGAAATAGCTGATGGAGGCTAGTTGTCCAATAATGATGAATGGGTGTTCAACGGGTTGTCCTCCGATTCAGGTTAAGATTATGAGGTTGGCTACTAGGGTTCAGTATAGGGTTTGGGTGATTGGGCGGAAGATGAGACTTCGTTGTACTGATGTGTGGAGTATTGGTAGGAGGGCTAAGATGAGAATTGATAGGATTAAGGCTAGTACTCCTCCTAGTTTGTTGGGAATTGAGCGTAGGATGGCGTAGGCGAATAGGAAATATCATTCTGGTTTAATGTGTGGTGGTGTGTTTAGTGGATTTGCGGGTGTATAGTTGTCTGGGTCTCCTAGTAGGTCAGGGAAAAATAGTACTAGGGTTATGAGAAATATGATTAAGATGATAACGCCTAGTAGGTCTTTTATTGTGTAGTATGGGTGGAATGGAATTTTGTCTGCGTCTGAGTTAAATCCTGTTGGGTTGTTGGAGCCTGTTTCGTGTAGGAATAGGAGATGGACTGCTACTAGGGCGGTGATAATGAATGGGAGAATAAAGTGGAGGGCGAAAAATCGTGTTAGGGTGGCTTTGTCTACTGAAAATCCTCCTCAAATTCATTCTACTAGGGTTGTTCCGATGTATGGGATGGCTGATAGTAGGTTGGTAATAACGGTTGCTCCTCAGAATGATATTTGTCCTCATGGAAGGACGTATCCTATGAATGCGGTTGCTATTACGGTAAATAGTAGAATGATTCCAATGTTTCATGTTTCTATAAAGGTATAGGATCCGTAGTATATGCCTCGGCCTATGTGTAGGAATAAGCAGATGAAGAATATTGATGCTCCGTTTGCGTGTATATATCGAATTAGTCATCCGTAGTTTACGTCTCGGCAAATGTGTGTAACTGATGAGAATGCTGTTATTGTATCTGATGTATAATGTATGGCTAAGAATAGTCCTGTGATGATCTGAATTGTGAGGCATAATCCTAGGAGAGAGCCAAAATTTCATCATGATGAGATGTTGGATGGAGTTGGTAGGTCGATGAAGGAGTGGTTAATAATTTTGATTAGGGGGTGTGTTTTTCGAATGTTTGTCATTATTTGTTTCTATAGTTGAATTACAACGGTGATTTTTCATGTCATTGGTTACAGTTGAATGCTGTATGGAAATAATGACTAATTATGTCTTTATTTTGAGTTTGTTGTTTTTGATGGGTAGTTTTGGGTTGGCTTTAAAGCCTTCTCCTATTTATGGAGGGCTAGGTTTAATTATTTGTGGTTGTGTAGGGTGTTTTATGGTTTTAGGGTTTGGCGGTTCTTTTTTGGGTTTAATGGTGTTTTTAGTTTATTTAGGGGGTATGCTGGTCGTATTTGGTTATACTACTGCTATAGCTACTGAAGATTATCCTGAAACATGGGGTTCTAATTGATTAGTTTTTTGATTTTTGGTTGTTGGTGTTTTAATGGAGGTGATGTATGTTTATATTCTTAACTGTTATAATGGGGTTGAGTTGCTTGATTTGGGTGGGGTGGATGATTGGTTAATGTATGAGATTGATGATACTGGTGTTATGTTGGAGGGTGGTGTTGGGGTTGCGTCGATTTATAGTTGTGCTATTTGAATAATGGTGGTTGCTGGATGATCTTTGTTTGCTGGAATTTTTATTATTATTGAGGTTACTCGGGATTAATAATGCATAGGATGGTGATGAGTAAGATTGATATAAGGAAGGATGTGAAGTAGAGTTTTATTAATCCTTTTTGGTTTGTTAATAGTTTTGATAAATTTATATGTATGGTGGAGATGGTTTTTGGAATAGTTTTTTCTAGTCAGATTAGGTCTAGTATGTTTGATGATGTTTTGAAGCTTGTGTCTAGGGTCTTTAGTGGAAAGGCTCGGTGAATGATTGGTGGAAAATATCCTAGTGATGTTGAAAATGATGAGTATGGGTTGTTTTTGGTTGGGGTTAAGTTTGTAGTAAAGTTGTTTAGTTCTAGGGCGATTAGGAATCCTATAATTGAAATTAGTAGTGCTATAGTTTTTAGGGGTGTGGGTATAGTGAGGTTTTGAATGTTGGTTGGAGGAATGTTTAGTGAGATTAAGAATCCTGCTAGGATGCTTCCTAATGCTAGTCGTTTAATTGGATTGATAATGTTTGGGTTGTTTTCATTGATAGTGATTATTGGTGGAAAGTGTGGTTTTGTTATTATGGTGAAGTAGATAATGCGTATACTGTATATAGCTGTTATGGATGTGGCGGTTAGTGTAATTAGTAGGGCTCAGGCGTTTGTATTGCATGTGTTGATTGATTCAATGATTGAGTCTTTTGAGTAGAATCCTGTTAGGAAGGGTATTCCTGTTAGGGCCAGGCTTCCGATGATTAGGCATGATGAGGTGATTGGAAGTGTTTTTAATATGCTTCCTATTTTGCGAATGTCTTGTTCGTCGTTAAGGCTATGGATAATTGATCCAGAGCATAGGAATAGTATGGCTTTAAAGAATGCGTGTGTGCAGATATGTAGGAAAGCTAGGTATGGTTGGTTAATTCCTAATGTTACTATTATTAGGCCTAGTTGGCTGGATGTGGAGAATGCTACGATTTTTTTAATGTCGTTTTGGGTTAGTGCGCAGATGGCTGTAAATAGTGTGGTTAAGGCTCCGAGGCATAATATTATTGTTAAGATGGTGTTGTTGTTTGATGTGAGTGGGTGGAATCGGATTATTAGGAAGATTCCTGCTACTACTATTGTGCTTGAGTGTAGTAGCGCTGATACTGGGGTTGGTCCTTCTATGGCAGAAGGTAGTCAGGGGTGAAGTCCGAATTGGGCTGATTTTCCTGTGGCTGCAATTAGTAATCCTAGGAGAGGGAGTAAGTTGTTGTTGTTAATTGTTATGATTTGTTGTAGTTCTCATGAATTGGTGTTGAGGCAGAATCATGTTATGGCTAGGATGAGTCCAATGTCACCGATTCGGTTGTATAAGATTGCTTGAAGGGCTGCGGTGTTTGCGTCTGTACGTCCATATCATCATCCAATGAGTAGAAAGGATATAATTCCTACTCCTTCTCATCCAATGAAGAGTTGGAATAAGTTGTTAGCTGAAGTTAGGATTAGTATAGTAATTAGGAATAGTATAAGGTATTTGATGAATTGGTTGATGTTAATGTCTGAGTGTATATATCATGAAGAGAATTGTATGATAGATCAGGTTACATATAGAGCTACGGATAGGAATAAGAGTGAGAAGTAATCAATTTTGAAGCTTATTGAGAGTTTGATTGAGTTTATTGTAACTCAGTGTCAGTTGGTAATTATGTACTCTGTGTTAGAGTGAATAAATAGTGTAAGTGGTAGTAGGCTTAGAATAAATGAGAATTTGATTGATGTTGTGGCTAAGAGTGGAAAGTTGATAGATTTAATTAATTTGGTTATGGTTAGTATAATTGGAAGGGTTAATACAATAAAAATTGTTAGGATTAGAGATGGAATAATATTGATTACTTTTATTTGGATTTGCACCAATAATTTTTGGTTCCTAAGACCAATGGATTACTTTTATCCTATAAAAGTAAGAAAGCCATGTGTTTTAGGCATGGGAGCATGAGTTAGCAGTTCTTGCGTTCTTTCTTGGTAAATAAGGAGCGTAATCTCCTGTTGTTAGGTTCACAGTCTAATGTTTTTTGTAAACTATATTTACATATTGTTGGGCCTATGATTAGTTGAGGGTTAATGGTGAGTAGTGTGAGTGGGATTATATGTAGAGTTATTAGGGTTAATTCTCGTGTGTGTGATGGTTGTAGGTTGTTTATGTGGTTGGTAATTTTTCCTCGTTGGGTTGTGATGATTATGTATATTGAGTATAGGGCTGTGATGGTAATGTTTAGTCCTATTAGGATGATGGAAATATTGGATCAGGAGAATAATGTTATTGTAATAAATAGTTCTCCGATTAGGTTAATTGATGGTGGGAGGGCTAGATTTGCTAGGCTGGCTAGTAGTCATAGTATTGCTATTAGTGGGAAGATTGTTTGGAGTCCTCGGGCTATAATTATAGTTCGGCTGTGAGTGCGTTCGTAGTTGGAGTTTGCTAGGCAAAATAGGAGTGATGAGGTTAGTCCGTGGGCGATTATGAGTATGGTGGCTCCTATGAAGCTTCATGGGGTTTGGATTATGATTGATGAAATTACTAAGGCTATGTGGCTTACTGAAGAGTAGGCGATTAGTGATTTTAGGTCTGTTTGTCGGAGGCAAATAGAGCTTGTTATGATTATGCCTCATAGGGATAGTAAAATGAATGGGTAGGCTATGTGTTTTGTTAGGGGGTCAAGAATAATGGCAATTCGTATTATTCCGTATCCTCCTAGTTTTAGTAAGATGGCTGCTAGGATTATTGATCCTGCGATGGGGGCTTCAACATGGGCTTTTGGTAGTCATAGGTGAACTCCATATAGGGGTATTTTAATGAGAAATGCTATTATACATGATAGTCATAGGATGTTGTTGGATCATGTGTTGTTGATGTATGTGGTTGTTGTAGATAGGATTAGGAAATTTAGTGTTCCTGTTGAATTTTGGATTGAGATTAGGGCAATTAAAAGTGGGATGGAGCCAATTAGTGTGTAGAATAAGAAGTATAGTCCTGCGTTTAGTCGTTCTGTTTGATTTCCTCATCGTGTAATAATAATAAGTGTTGGGATTAAGGTGGCTTCGAATAGGATGTAGAATAGGATTAGTTCCGTTGCGGAGAATGTTATGATAAGTAGGATTTGTAGGCTTGCTAGTATGGAGATGTATGTTTTTTGGTATAGGGGTTTTTCTTTTTTTATATGATTTTGGCTGGCTATTAGTATAAGGGGCAATAGTCAGGTTGTCAAGATAATTAATGGAGTGGATAGTTGGTCTGAGGAGAATGTGATTGAATAATTTTGATTATTTTCGTTGTGTCATAGAAGTGTTAGGCTAATAAGGCTGATTAAGAAGCTGTAGGAGGTTACGTTTGTTCAGAGTTTTTTTGTTTTTGACAGTCAGGTTAGGGGAAGAAGTATTAATGATGGAAAAATAATTTTTAGCATTGTAGGAGGTTGAGATTTTGTACGTAATCAGTTCCGTAGGTGTTGGAGATTTTTACTAGGAGTGCTAGGCCTACTGCTGCTTCGCATGCGGCAAATACTAGAATAGTGATGGGGATTGGAAAAGATGCTATGGAGTTGGAGTTTAAGGTGATTATTGAAGTTATAATAAATAGGGATAGTATTATACCTTCTAAGCATAAGAGGGTTGATATAAGATGTGATCGGAATATGAGGGTTCCTGTAAGTGATAAAGAGAAGGCTAATGTTAGGTTTAGAAGGGTAGGTGTCATTGTTGGTAATTATGAATTTTTTCATAATCTAATGAGTCGAAATCATTAATTTTTGTTAAACTAATTACCAGTTATTCTGTTCATTCTAATCCTTTTTGTGATCATTCATAGGCCAGTCCAAGAGATAAAATGGTTACTAGGATGGAGGCTGAGATTATCATGATGGCAGTATTGGTTGTTTGGATTGCTCATGGGAGGGGTAGTAATAGGGCAATTTCTAGGTCGAATAGTAAAAATGTAATGGCTACTAGGAAAAATTTTATTGAAAATGGTAGGCGTGCGGAGCTTGTAGGGTCAAAGCCGCATTCGTAGGGGTTTGCTTTTTCTGAGTATAAGTTTATTTGAGGAAGTCAGAATGCAATTAAAACAAGGGTGAGGGATAGTATAGTGTTGGTTAAGATAATAATAAGTAGGTTGATTACTCCTTTCTGAAGTTTATCAGATTTTACTAATTGGAAGTCAGTTGTATTATATATACTAAGGGAGTAAGATCCTCATCAATAGATTGAGACGTAAAGGAAAAGTCAGACTACATCTACAAAGTGTCAGTATCATGCTGCTGCTTCAAATCCAAAGTGGTGTTTTGATGTGAAGTGAAATTTTAATTGTCGTAGAAGGCATACTGTGAGAAATGAGGATCCGATAATTACGTGTAGGCCGTGGAATCCTGTTGCTATAAAGAATGTAGATCCATAAATTCCATCTGAAATGGAGAATGATGTTTCGAAATATTCTGAGGCTTGGAGAATGGTGAAATAGAGTCCTAGTATGATGGTGATTGTTAGGGCTTGGTTTATGTGGTTTCGTTTTCCTTCTATTAGGCCATGGTGGGCTCATGTAATTGATACACCTGATGCTAGTAGTACTGTTGTGTTTAGGAGTGGAACATCTAGTGGGTTTAGGGGGATAATTCCTGTTGGGGGTCAGCAGTTTCCGAGGTCGTGTGTTGGGGCTAGGCTTGAGTGGTAGAATGCTCAGAAAAATCCTGCGAAGAAGAATACTTCGGAGATGATGAATAGGATTATTCCATATCGTAGTCCTTTTTGTACGATGGGGGTGTGATGGCCTTGAAAGGTTCCTTCTCGGATAATATCTCGTCATCATTGATATATAGTTAATATATTTGTTAATAGTCCTATAGATAAGAGAATAGTAGAATTGTGGTGGAATCATATTGCTAGTCCTGAGGTAAGGAGGAGAGCTGAGAGGGCTCCTGTTAGTGGTCATGGGCTTGGGTTTACTATGTGATATGCATGTGTTTGGTGGGTCATTATGTGTTATCATGTAAATATAGGCTTACTAGTAGGGTAAATACATAAGCTTGGATTAGGGCTACGGCAAATTCTAGTATTGTTAGAAGGAGAAGAATAATAAATGTGATTGTGGCTGTTGGTGGGCTGATATTTATAAGTACTAGGGTAGCGCCTCCGATTAAGTGTATTAGTAGGTGTCCTGCAGTAATGTTGGCTGTTAGTCGGACTGCTAGTGCTATTGGTTGGATGAATAGGCTAATGGTTTCGATGATGATAAGCATAGGAATTAGTGAAATTGGGGTTCCTTGTGGTAGAAAGTGGGCTAAAGAGTTTTTTAGCTTGTGTCGGAATCCTAGGATTACGGCTCCTGCTCATAGTGGGATTGCTATGCTTAGGTTTATGGATAGTTGAGTAGTTGGTGTAAAGGTATGTGGTAATAGTCCTAGGAGGTTAGTGGATCCAATAAATATAATTAGGGAAACAATTATTAGGGCTCAGGTTCGTCCTTTTGGAGTGTGAATTAGTATTATTTGTTTAATAATTAGTTTGATTAGTCAGTGTTGGAATGAGTGTAGACGGTTACTGATTAGTCGTTCTGATGATGGAAATAGGATTGATGGAAATATAATAATGGTAATTACGATTGGTAGGCCTATTACTGTTGGGGTTATGAAAGAGGTAAATAGATTTTCGTTCATTTTGATTCTCAAGGGTTTTTTGTATTTAATGTTGTTGAAGGTTTTGGTGAGGGGCTTGTTGGGAATACTTGTGAAGAAATTTTTAATTGAAACAGGATGAATAGTGTAATTATTGATGAAATAATTGTAGTAAATCATGTGGATGTGTCTAGTTGTGGCATATCACTATGGAGATTGAAAGTCCCTAATTTTAACTTAAAAGGTTAACGCTCTTAGCTTCATAGTGGATTTAGATTATTGAGGCAGATCAGTTTTCGAAATGTTTTAGTGGTACTATTTCAAGTACAATAGGCATGAAGCTGTGGTTGGATCCGCAGATTTCGGAGCATTGGCCGTAGAATAGTCCTGGTCGGTTTGATGTAATTGTGGCTTGGTTTAAGCGTCCTGGGATGGCGTCAGTTTTAAGTCCTAGTGATGGTACAGCTCATGAGTGTAGTACGTCTTCTGATGAGATTAATATTCGGATTGGGAGTTCTGTGGGCAGAACAACTCGGTTATCTACTTCTAAGAGACGAAGTTCTCCTGGTTTTAGCTCGTTTGTTGGGATTATGTATGAGTCGAAACATAAATCTTCGTAATCAGTATATTCATAGCTTCAGTATCATTGGTGGCCTATGGTTTTTACTGTTAAGGCGGGGTTATTAATTTCGTCTATTATATATAGGATTCGTAGAGATGGAAGTGCAATTAATACTAGAATAACGGCTGGTAGGATAGTTCAGATAGTTTCGACTTCTTGGGCGTCTATTGTGCTTGTATGGGTTAATTTAGTTGTTAATATTAGTGAGATAATGTATAATACTAGTGAGCTAATAAGAAATACGATTATTAGTGTATGGTCGTGAAAGTTTGTTAATTCTTCTATAATGGGTGATGTGGCATCTTGTAGACCAAGTTGAAATGGATAAGCCATGTAAGATATATAGGGTTTAGTCTATAATTTAACTTTGACAAAGTTATGTAATGTTTTTACTAATATCTTATCGAGAAAGACATAAGGGTTATGGAATTGGCTTGAAACCAATTTTAGGGGGTTCGAGTCCTTCCTTTCTTATTTTGCTTTTACGTAGGAAGGTTCTTCAAATGTATGGTAGGGTGGAGGACATCCGTGAAGTCACTCTAGGTTTGTTGATGTATAAGGGACATATAGTACTTCTCGTTTAGAAGCGAAGGCTTCTCAGATTATAAAGATTATTACTAATACGGCTGTTAATGAGATAAATGAGCCTATGGAGGAGATGGTGTTTCATGTGGTGTAGGCGTCTGGATAGTCTGAGTATCGTCGAGGTATTCCTGATAGACCTAGGAAATGCTGTGGGAAGAATGTCAGGTTAACTCCTACAAATATGATGGCGAAATGAGCTTTTGCTCATGTGTCGTTGAGGGTGTAGCCTGAAAGTAGTGGGAATCAATGGACGAAGCCGGCTATAATAGCAAATACGGCTCCTATGGATAAGACATAGTGGAAGTGGGCTACTACGTAGTATGTGTCGTGAAGTACAATGTCGAGTGATGAGTTTGAAAGTACAATTCCGGTTAATCCTCCTACTGTAAATAAGAAGATAAAGCCTAGGGCTCATAGTATAGCTGGTGATCATTTGATGTTACCTCCGTGCAGTGTTGCTAATCAGCTAAATACTTTTACGCCGGTAGGGATAGCGATAATTATAGTGGCTGATGTGAAGTATGCTCGTGTGTCTACGTCTATTCCTACTGTAAATATGTGATGTGCTCATACGATGAATCCTAGGAAACCAATAGATATTATAGCTCAGACTATGCCTATGTATCCAAATGGTTCTTTTTTTCCTGAATAGAAAGTTACTACATGTGAGATAATTCCGAATCCTGGTAGGATGAGGATGTAGACTTCTGGGTGTCCGAAAAATCAAAATAGGTGTTGATAGAGAATAGGATCTCCTCCTCCTGCAGGGTCAAAGAAGGTTGTGTTAAGGTTTCGGTCTGTTAGAAGTATTGTAATTCCTGCTGCTAGGACTGGGAGGGATAAGAGTAATAGAACGGCTGTAATTAATACAGATCATACGAATAAAGGTGTTTGGTATTGGGTTATAGCCGGTGGTTTTATGTTGATAATTGTGGTAATGAAGTTAATAGCTCCTAGGATAGATGATACACCGGCTAAGTGTAAGGAGAAGATTGTTAGGTCTACTGATGCTCCGGCATGTGCTAGGTTGCCTGCTAAAGGGGGATAAACAGTTCATCCTGTTCCTGCGCCTGCTTCTACAGTCGAAGAGGCTAGGAGAAGAAGAAATGATGGTGGAAGTAGTCAGAAGCTTATGTTATTTATTCGTGGAAATGCTATATCTGGGGCACCAATTATTAATGGGACAAGTCAGTTTCCGAATCCCCCAATTATTATAGGTATTACTATGAAAAAGATTATAACAAACGCATGAGCTGTGACGATTACATTATAGATTTGGTCATCGCCTAGGAGGGCGCCTGGTTGTCCTAATTCAGCTCGAATTAAGATGCTGAGTGCTGTCCCAACTATTCCTGCTCAAGCACCGAATAGTAGGTATAAAGTTCCGATATCTTTATGGTTAGTTGAAAATAGTCAACGGTTTATGAACATAGGTAGAATGGCTGATATAAGCATTAGACTGTAAATCTAAGTATAGAGGTTTAAGTCCTCTTTTTGCCAAGCCTTAAGGTGATAATCATGTCGAATTGCAAATTCGAAGGTGTAGAGAAATGGCTCTACTAAGGCTTCTCCCGCCTCGTTTCTGTTAGGCGGGAGAAGTAGATTGAAGCCAGAAATAGGGTATTTAGCTGTTAACTAAAATTTCGTAGGTTTATAGTCCTGCCAATCTAGTGAGGTCTTAGCTTAATTAAAGCAGTTGATTTGCATTCAGTAGATGTAGGGTATAGACCTACAGTCCTTGGCAGAAGTTAAACTTTTTGGTAGTTTTCTTAGGGCTTTGAAGGCTCTTGGACTATTATATCCTAAACTTCTATGTGATTAGTTGGGGTGAAAGGGGTAGTGTGAGTGTGCTGATAATTGTGAGGAATGGGAGTGTTGGGTTATGTTTTGAGTGTGTGGTGTGGTAAAGTATTTTGGAGTTATTGTTGGTGGGGAATGTTGTTATTGAAGTTGAGTAAATTAGTCGGGTGTAGAAGAATAGGTTTAGTAGTGCTATAATGGCTATTATTGTTGTTGGGATTAGGCAGTTGTTTTTTAGGAGTTCTGTGATGGTTATTCATTTTGGTAAAAATCCTGTTAGTGGGGGGAGGCCTCCTAGGGATAGTAGAATTATAGGTGTAATAATTATTAGTGTGGGTGTTTTGTTTCATAGGAGTGATATTGAGTTGATGGTTGTTGAGTGATTTATTATTAGTACTATGAATATTGGGATAGTTATTATGATGTAAATTATTAGGTTGAGGAGTGTGATTGTTGGGTTGTATGGAAGGATAGCGATTATTCATCCTATGTGGGCAATTGATGAAAATGCCATGATTTTTCGGGTTTGTGTTTGGTTTAGACCTCCTCATGCTCCTATAAGAATTGATAGAATTCCTAGGGTGAGAATGGTTGTTGGGTTTAGTAGGTGGTGGATTTGGATTAGGATAGATAGGGGAGCGATTTTTTGTCATGTTAGGATAATTAGTCCTGTGTGAAGTTGGGTGCCTTGTGTAACTTCTGGAAGTCAGTAGTGGAATGGTGAAAGTCCAAGTTTTATTGATAGTGAAATTAATGTCATGTTAAGTAGTAAGTTGTTTGTTTGTTGTTGGAATGTTCAGGTTCCTAGTTGTTTATAGTTTAAGATAATAGCTAGTAATAAGATTATTGAGGCTGTGGCTTGTGTGATGAAATATTTTGTTGCTGCTTCGGTTGATCGTGGATTTTTTTTGTTGGTTAATAGTGGAATAATTGCTAATAGGCTTATTTCTAATCCTGTTCATATTAGTAGTAAGTTGGTGCTTGATATGGTAATTACTGGGCCTATGAGGATGGTGAGGTAGATGATAATGAGGGTGATAGGGTTTATTAGTACGGGAAGGGTTTAAACCAACGTTTTCGGGGTATGGGCCCGATAGCTTAATTAGCTGACCTTACTGTAGAATGAGGTGTTTTGGTAGCACGAAGGATTTTGGATTCTTAGGAATAGGTTCGAATCCTATTGTTCTAGAAATAAGAGGATTTAAACCTCTATAATTTACTCTATCAAAGTAATTCTTTTGTCAGACATATTTCTATATGCATGGGGGGATGCTTGCTATGAAGATTGGTAATGAAATGTGTCATATGCATAGTGCTAGGGTTAGTGGTAGGAAGTTTTTTCATAGTAGGTGTATTAGTTGATCATAGCGGAAGCGTGGGTAGGATGCTCGGATTCATAGGAATGTTATTGATAGAATGAGCGTTTTTGTTATGAAGTTTATTGAATATAGTTCTGGGTTATGTATATTGTGTAGTGGTCCTAAGAATACAATGGTTGTTAAGGCGTTTATGAGGAGGATGTTGGTGTATTCGGCTATAAAGAATAGTGCGAATGGGCCTGCTGCGTATTCAACGTTGAACCCAGAGACTAGTTCGGATTCTCCTTCGGTTAGGTCGAACGGGGCTCGGTTTGTTTCTGCTAGGGTTGAAATGTATCATATTAGGGCTATGGGTCAGGCTGGGATAATAAGTCAGGTCTGTTCTTGGGTAAATATGAGTATTTGTAGTGAGAATGATCCGCTTATTAGGAGTACTGATAATAAAATAATGGCTATAGTTACTTCATATGAAATTGTTTGGGCTACTGCTCGTAGGGCTCCAAATAGTGAGTATTTTGAGTTGGATGCTCATCCTGATCATAGGATGGAGTAGACGGATAGACTTGATGTTGCTAGGATAAATAGCATTCCTAGGTTGAGGTTGATTAGGGGGTGTGGTATTGGTAGTGGAATTCATAGGCTTAGGGCTAGTGTTAATGATAATGTTGGTGCGATAATGAAAAGTGTTATTGAGGTTGTTAGTGGGCGTATTGGTTCTTTTATAAATAGTTTTATGGCGTCTGCAAATGGTTGTAAGATGCCATATGGGCCTACGATATTTGGTCCTTTTCGTAGTTGTATATAACCTAGAATTTTTCGTTCTACTAGTGTTAGGAAGGCTATGGCAATTAAGATTGGGAGGAGCAGGGTTAGTACGTTAATAAAATACACTATTAGGGAGAGGATTTGAACCTCTGGTAGAAAGGTTTTAAATCTTATGCAATTTCCTGGCTCTGCCACCCTAATAACCTTATCTTGGTGGTTGGTTTTGTACATATATATTTTATTGAGATATATTCATAAATTGTATTAAGAGCGCTTTTGGGAAGTGGGCTCTATTTCTCTTGTCCTTTCGTACTGGGAGAAATTGTAAATAGATAGAAACTGACCTGGATTGCTCCGGTCTGAACTCAGATCACGTAGGACTTTAATCGTTGAACAAACGAACCATTAATAGCTTCTGCGCCATTGGGATGTCCTGATCCAACATCGAGGTCGTAAACCCTATTGTCGATATGGACTCTAAAATAGGATTGCGCTGTTATCCCTAGGGTAACTTGGTCCGTTGATCAAAAAATTTTTGGGTCAATAAGATTTTTAAGTTACTTTGACTTGTTGGTCTATGTTAAAATCATTCGGAGGATTTTTTGTTCTCCGAGGTCGCCCCAACCGAAATTTAGGGTTTAAGTTTTTTGTGTTGTACCATTAGGTTGGTGGATGTAAAATTAAACTTTTAATTTAAGCTCCATAGGGTCTTCTCGTCTTATTTTAGTATTTCAGCCTCTTCACTGAAAGGTCAATTTCACTGATTGAAAATAAGAGACAGTTGAATCCTCGTTTGGCCGTTCATGCTAGTCCCTAATTAAGGAACAAGTGATTATGCTACCTTTGCACGGTCAGGATACCGCGGCCGTTTAAAAATTTTCACTGGGCAGGCAATGCCTCTAATATTTTTTATGCTAGAGGTGATGTTTTTGGTAAACAGGCGGGATTCAGGTTTGCCGAGTTCCTTTTATTTTTTTTAATCTTTCCTTAAAGCACTCCTGTGTTGGGTTAACAAGTTAATGTTAGGTAGTTTTATTTTGGGGTTAGTACCTATGGTTTGGTAAATAACAATGGATATCCGTGTTGTTATACACTTGTGCTTGGAGAATGTTTGTTCTTGTTACTCATGTTAACAGTGTCTCATCTATGGTTTTATAGATTAACCCATTTTGTTATATAGGAATTTATTTATACTTTTTGAATTAGTTTTTTTTAATGTTGAGCTTGAACGCTTTCTTTGTTGATGGCTGCTTTAAGGCCTACAATGGTTGATTGTTAGTTTAAGTTAATTCACTATTTTGGGTTTTTTCCCATTCCTAAAGAGCTGTCCCTCTTTTGGCTAAATTTTAAATTTACGTGGGGATTAAGTGTTCTTTTGGTAAATTTAAAGTTGAACTAATATTCATTTTTTGGGTAACCAGCTATCACCAAGCTCGTTTGGCTTTTCACCTCTACCTAAAAATCGTCCCACTATTTTGCCACATAGACGGGTTGATTCAGTAAATTGTTTTTAGGTAGCTCGTTTGGTTTCGGGGTTTCTAGCTTAAATTCTTTTAGTTAGGGTCTTTCTAGTTAACTCATTATGCAAAAGGTATAAGGGTTTATCTTTGCTTTTTGTTACTTTTAAAATGGTCTTTCATCTTTCCCTTACGGTACTTCTTCTATGGCTCCTGTGGAAATTTTCTTTCTCCAATACTTGTATTAGGTTGAATGTTTTGGTTTATTATGAGGGTATGTTTATGTTTGTGTAATGTTAGGGCTAGAGTTAGTTCAAAGTGTTCATTAGTAATGAATTCTTCTGGGTGTAGGCCAGATGCTTTGGATTAAGCTACACTGTGATTATTCCAAGCACACTTTCCAGTATGCTTACCTTGTTACGACTTATCTCCTCTCATAAGTTATGTCTTTGTATTATTTATTGTTAGGTAAACTTAGTTTGAGGAGGGTGACGGGCGGTGTGTGCGTACTTCATTGCTCTATTCAATTAAGCTCTCTATTCTTAATTTACTACTAAATCCTCCTTGGTCCTTTAGTTTCATAAAGGGTTTCGTGTTTTCTTACGAAGAAAATGTGGCCCATTTCTTTCCATCTCATTGGCTACACCTTGACCTAACGTTTTTATGTTTGATTTTTGTGCTTACTTTGGTGCCTTATTTAGGGTTTGCTGAAGATGGCGGTATATAGGCTGAATTAGCAAGGGATGGTGAGGTAGAGCGGGGTTTATCGATTATAGAACAGGCTCCTCTAGATGGATATAAAGTACCGCCAGGTCCTTTGAGTTTTAGGCTGTGGCTAGTAGTTCTCTGGCAAATAATTTTGTTGTGTAATTATTTAGGTTTATGGCTAAGCATAGTGGGGTATCTAATCCCAGTTTGGGCCTTAGCTATCGTGTAACAGTTTGTACTAGAATTACTTTCGTGGTTGAATTTTGGTTTAACGATGAATTTTCACATATTGGTTAGGTTTTAGTTCTATTTTGTTGTGGTTAGTTTACACGTTTTACGCCGAGTATAGTTAGTTTGGGTTAATCGTATGACCGCGGTGGCTGGCACGAAATTTACCAACCCTGAGAGGTATAGCTTAGTCAAACTTTCGTTTATTGCTTAATGTTTATCACTGCTGGGTCCCGTGGGGGTGTGGCTTGGCAAGGTGTCTTAAGCTATTTTATGTGCTTGATACCCTCTCCTTAAAATTTAATGCAAATGTTTAAGGGATTTTACACTGGTTTATGGATATTTGCATGTGTAATCTTACCTCTAATTAACTATAAGGCTAGGACCAAACCTTTATGTTTATGGGATTGGTAAAATCCGTCTAAGCATTTTCAGTGCTTTGCTTTATTATTAAGCTACATTAAC